GATGTAACTCAAAAATACAAACATTTGTGGGTTCAATGCGAAAATTGTTATGGATTAAATTATAAGAAATTTTTTAAATCAAAAATGAATCTTTGTGAACAATGTGGATATCATTTGAAAATGAGCAGTTCAGATAGAATTGAACTTTCGATCGATCCGGGTACTTGGGAGCCTATGGATGAAGACATGGTCTCTCTGGATCCCATTGAATTTCATTCGGAGGAGGAGCCTTATAAAAATCGTATTGATTCTTATCAAAGAAAGACAGGATTAACTGAGGCTGTTCAAACAGGAATAGGCCAATTAAACGGCATTAACGTAGCCATTGGGGTTATGGATTTTCAGTTTATGGGGGGTAGCATGGGATCTGTAGTCGGGGAGAAAATTACCCGTTTGATTGAATACGCTACTAAAAAATTTCTACCTCTTATTATAGTGTGTGCTTCTGGGGGGGCACGCATGCAAGAAGGAAGTTTGAGCTTGATGCAAATGGCTAAAATCTCTTCTGCTTTATATGATTATCAATCAAATAAAAAATTATTCTATGTACCAATTCTTACATCTCCTACTACTGGTGGAGTGACAGCAAGTTTTGGTATGTTGGGGGATATCATTATTGCCGAACCCAATGCCTACATTGCATTTGCGGGTAAAAGAGTAATTGAACAAACATTGAATAAAACAGTACCCGATGGTTCACAAGCGGCTGAATATTTATTCCAGAAGGGCTTATTCGATCTAATCGTACCACGTAATCTTTTAAAAAGCGTTCTGAGTGAGTTATTTCAGCTCCACGCTTTTTTTCCTTTGAATCAAAATTCAATTAAGTAAAACATAAAGTTCAATTATTTTATTTGAAGCAGACAAGTAATTAGGTTATCGGAATCAAAAAAAAATAAGATGAATGGGGTTTTCTTTGTTGACATAAGATCTAATTGTAGAAAGAATCAAAAGTCTCGTATAATTCGTCCCCTTTTATTTTATTTATATTCCAGATTATTATTATTGATTAAGAAGCCTCTATTAACATAACAAGATATAAAGACTAAATCCTCCTTTTCGTTAAATTAGGAAAATAAAAAAAATGGACCCTTTAGATTCTTTTCTTCATCTTTTGTTCTTGTCTTGGAATTTTATTTAAATAAAGAAATTAACGAAGGGTTTGTTAGAATCCCATCTAAGAGGGATTCGTAGTCTAAGAGGGATTCTTAGTCAAAATAGGATTATGAAAAGATATAGAAATCGAAAGATAAAAAATTATATATTTAGGTTTTATAGATTTTAATTATATATGCCGTAAGACGAGAGGGGTCAATTTATATCCATATCCTTTCTCATCTTTCGTGGAGAAAGATAAAAAACTAAATTATAGACCCATTTAGATAGATACTTAGACCTATATATTAATATTAAGTAATAATAATTCCAAATTTAGAATTATAAAATTATAATAAGATATCTTTATAAATAATAAATATAAATTAAATAATAATAACAGGTACAAATAGTAAATCGAGGTACCCATTCTATGACAACTCTTAACTTTCCCTCTGTTTTGGTGCCTTTAGTGGGCCTAGTATTTCCGGCAATCGCAATGGCTTCTTTATTTCTTCATGTTCAAAAAAATAAGATTGTTTAGAGCCGACGGGACAAAATCTTATCTATTTTCATTTTTTGTTCAAAACTTAAACTTGTATCATAACACGGGTATCCATTTAGTGAAATAGGGTATAAACGGCTTCCACGAAAAAACTCTTATATCTGTAGAAACAACATGATATACGGGTAATAGATTCTGGCTATTTTCAAATAGACCAGAATCGCTGGATGAGTGAAATGTAAAGTAGTTCTATTTAGATGTATGTAGATATCTTTACTTTAGTGAGATCAACCGAAGGGTATGTTATTAGTTTAGATCTAACCAATTTAATGAATTACTCCTAAAGGTTCACATCAAACTGGTGCTCGTTGATGAGAGTTATTTCGGAAAAAAGGACTAAAGTCAAATTCATTTGGGGTATTCTCTCAATTCCAATAAAATGCAACCGGATCAAGTATGAGTTGTCGATCAGAACATATATGGATAGAACCTATAATGGGGTCTCGAAAAACAAGTAATTTCTGCTGGGCTATTATCCTTTTTTTAGGTTCATTGGGATTCTTGTTGGTTGGAACTTCCAGTTATCTTGGTAGAAATTTGATATCTTTATTTCCTTCTCAACAAATCGTTTTTTTTCCACAAGGGATTGTGATGTCTTTCTATGGGATCGCGGGTCTTTTTATTAGCTCTTATTTGTGGTGTACAATTTCATGGAATGTAGGTAGTGGTTATGATCGATTCGATAGAAAAAACGGAATAGTGTGTATCTTTCGTTGGGGATTTCCTGGAAAAAATCGGCGCATCTTCCTTCGATTTCTTATAAAGGATATTCAGTCCGTCAGAATAGAAATTAAAGAGGGTATTTATGCTCGTCGTGTCCTTTATATGGATATCAGAGGGCAGGGAGCCATTCCATTGACTCGTACTGATGAGAATTTTACTCCGCGGGAAATTGAACAAAAAGCTGCTGAATTGGCCTATTTCTTGCGTGTACCGATTGAAGTATTTTGAGAAATAAGCTGTGCTTGCTCAAACAAGACTCAACTAAGGTTTCTTCAGAACGCTAAACCATACATATATGGAACAAGGATAAAATAAAACCCTTTTTGATTATACTTTTTGGGCTCCTTAATGACCAAAAAATTGTATTTCTTATAATGATAACTGGTAATGATAGCTAGCCAATTTCTTTCGTTTTTGTCATCCATTTTTGATCATCACAATATTCTTCATAAATTTCCCTCAATTTTTCTATTCCTGACTACTCATAGTCCGTAAAATTCTATCGAAATATTAGATATTTTGATAGAATGATATAAAAGGATAGAATTATATAAAAGGAGTTCTTTCGTCTCAAAACTCAAAATAGGAATAATATTCATATTCATTTATTAAAGTAGTTCTTACGGGCATTCGGAGATACGTGCTTCAATTTTGACATCAGGAAACATTATTTTTTTTTATTCATTCGAATTTGAAGTGGATTTTTAGTCTATTTCCCTATTTTTTCTAGATTCAAGGACTAATCACGAAATCACAAATAAAAAAGAGTGAATAGATTCATAGGTTCGATACCTTGTACATAGAACTCATGCGCAAGAGAAATATTAGATCCCATAGAGTCGACGCATGTGATGGGTTCATTAACAATTCACAGATGAAAAAATGGCAAAAAAGAAAACATTCACTCCTCTTTTATATCTTGCATCTATAATATTTTTACCATGGTGTATTTCTCTCTCATTTCAAAAAATTCTGGAATCGTGGGTTACTAATTGTTGGAATACTAGTCAATCCGAAACTTTTTTGAATGATATGGAAGAACATAGTATTCTAGAAAAATTCATAGAATTAAAGGAACTACTCCTCTTAGAGGAAATGATCAAGGAATACTCAGAGACACCTCTACAAAACCTTCGTATAGGAATCCATAAAGAAACAATCCAATTAATCAAGATACACAACGAGGGTCGTATCCATACGATTTTGAACTTCTCCACAAATATAATCTGTTTCATTATTCTAAGTGGTTATTCTATTTTGGGTAATAAAGAACTTATTATTCTTAACTCTTGGGCTCAGGAATTCCTATATAACTTAAGTGACACAATAAAAGCTTTTTCTATTCTTTTATTAACGGATTTATGTATCGGATTTCATTCGCCCCATGGTTGGGAATTGATGATTGGCTCGGTCTACAAAGATTTTGGATTTGTTTATAATGATCAAATCATATCTGGTCTTGTTTCCACTTTTCCAGTCATTCTAGATACCATTTTTAAATATTGGATTTTCCGTTATTTGAATCGTATATCTCCGTCACTTGTAGTGATTTATCATTCAATGAATGACTGAAAAACGATCTACTAATATTAATCTAATTATAATATTTCTTACTTTATAGTTGTGCATAAGCAAAGTTGTACTTAGTTTTTATATTTCTATCCATCCTGGAGATTTATCCTATATATTACTCCAGTTAAAATAGTCCACAGAATCGTGGATAGGAAACTCTATTAGTGACCTACCCAATTTATTGTAGAAATTTTCGGGATCAATGATTGGACCATGCAAACTAGAAATACTTTTTCTTGGATAAAGAAACAGATTACTCGATCCATTTCCGTATCACTCATGATATATATCATAACTCGGGCATCCATTTCAAGTGCATATCCGATTTTTGCACAGCAGGGCTATGAAAATCCACGAGAAGCGACTGGACGTATTGTATGCGCCAATTGCCATTTGGCTAGTAAACCCGTGGATATTGAAGTCCCGCAAGCCGTACTTCCCGATACTGTATTTGAAGCAGTTGTTCGAATTCCTTATGATACGCAAGTGAAACAAGTTCTTGCTAATGGTAAAAAAGGGGCTTTGAATGTAGGAGCTGTTCTTATTTTACCTGAGGGTTTTGAATTAGCTCCTCCTGATCGGATTTCCCCTGAAATAAAAGAAAAGATGGGCAATCTGTCTTTTCAGAGCTACCGCCCCAATAAAAAAAATATTCTTGTCATAGGCCCTGTTCCGGGTCAGAAATATAGCGAAATCACTTTTCCTATTCTTTCCCCCGACCCCGCCACTAAGAAAGACATTCACTTCTTAAAATATCCTATATACGTAGGTGGGAACAGGGGTAGGGGCCAGATTTATCCTGACGGCAGCAAGAGTAACAATACAGTTTATAATGCTACAGCAACAGGTATAGTAAGCAAAATAATACGAAAAGAAAAAGGGGGATACGAAATAACCATAGCGGATGTGTTGGATGGGCGTCAAGTGGTTGATATTATCCCTCCGGGCCCAGAACTTCTTGTTTCAGAAGGAGAATCCATCAAATTGGATCAACCGTTGACAAGTAATCCTAATGTGGGCGGATTTGGTCAGGGAGATGCAGAAA